TATACGATAGGCGAAGGAAAGACCCCCATTTATTTAATAGCGCCTGGGCAAGTTTGATCGAGGATTGGAGAGGTACTTTAGTAACTCGACTGAAAGGAGAGGTGGGAAGAAAAGGCTCGGGATGGATTTAGGAGTCTTTGTGCGAGCCGTATGCGGTGAGAGTCGCACGTACGGTAACGAGGGGGGTTCGCGTCTATACGTGTAGTGTGGTGGTTGGGCCTACCCACCCTATTTGTTCCATGATCTATGGGTCTACTGGAGCTACCCACTTCGATCAATTAGCCAAGATTTTGACCGGATACGAAATCACTGGTGCTCGATCTAGTGGTATTTTTATGGGGATTCTGTCTATCGCTGTAGGATTCCTATTCAAGATCACTGCAGTTCCTTTTCGGGCGGCTGTAGGACGGACGGCCGCCTATAGGTGGTAGGGTAGGGTGGGTGGTACCGCTCAGATTGCGGCCAATCTTCCTAACCGCGCGCGGGCCGGGCTTAGAGCGAGTGAAACTCATCACTACCTCGTAAGGGCATTGAGACCATAGCATGTTACACGAGGAAAAAAAACCCTTGTAGTGTTGTCACACAGCTGCCCGCCTAGAAGAGCCACTCGCTCTGTAGTGTTGTCACACAAGATAAGCACGCCGCCCGCCTGCTGGCCGGGCGAATCGAAGTTCTCTTCCGGTCAACTGTCCACCCAGTCAAGTGCAAAAAACACAGTAGAATCACGCAACGCACGCTGCTGGTGTGCTTCCTGCCCGCGAGGAAAGAAAGAAGAGCGACAAGGTTGAGTTCAGATTTGACTGTTTGCAGCATGGGAGCAGATTACCCAAAAAATCCCTGGGAACAATGAAAAAAAAAGATATCTCGGTAACAAAAACCATAGGGGGCTGTATTGGCGAGATCCAACGGTGAACAGCTGCCCAAAATCAAAACCGCCTGGAAGTCCGAGGACCTTTAGTACCGTACCCCCAAACCAGCAGCCTTCGCGCCAAGCAAGACCGCCCTTGTCCCTCTCCTTTCAGTCGAGTTTGTGTTCACAACCTCTCCCAACAAGTGGTCGAGTTTGTGTTCACAACCTCTCCCAACAAGTGCTCGAGTGACTTCGCCCCTCTCCTTTTCAGTCGAGTTGCTAAAGCACCTCTCGCAATAAGCTCGAGTTCCTCTTTTATAAGAGTAATAAATACCTGCGGACCTTTCCTTTCTCCATTCCGCCTCATTCATTGTTTTATTCCGCAAAGCAAAAGTGGTTCGTATGCCTACTTTACCTACTTGACGAAAGGGAACGCACTTTGTTGAGTTTCCGGGTTTTTTTATAGATTGGATTCAGTCAGCGTCACGACATAATCAAAAGGAAGGAGTGAGGCTTTGGTTACTGGCGAACGCTTCCAAAGGCGACCTTCTCGAGTTTCCGGCTGTTTCCTAGATTGAAGTAGCCTTTCGTCGCCCTACCAAACGCAAGAAGTCACTATCAAACAGCTCGCCCTACTGTGACAAAGGTGCGCTCCGCCCGGTGACTAAGAAAGAAATTGGTTTGCGCAACAATTGAAGTGATGAGGTCGAGGGAAGTAGGGCTCCTATTGACTAAAGATTGGTTCTTCGCTTTCCTTTAGAATGAAAGTAGCTATGAAGCCCCTACCTACAACTTACTTTGTTTGATTCAAAAGGCGAACAGCCCCCCAACTAGTCGTATGGGGTGGGGTTCTTGTGGTAAGCTGCCTTGGATATGAGAAATTCCTAAAAAAAGGCAAAGTCCGCTATTAGACGAAGATCTTCCTATCAATAGATAGGAATTAGTGTTCGATATAGGGGATAGGATCTATCTGCTCTCTCTAAAAAAAAATTGAGAGAGCAGATATAACGATATAAAATCGGAAGGATAGATAGACATCTAAAGAAAGGGATGTCTATTCTATTCCTCTTTTTTTTATAGAAAGAAAAGATATCTCGTTCATCTATCTTTTGTTTATTTATCATTGATTCTATCTATGAATCAAGTCGAATTCGTTTTTGGCCGAAGCCCCGAATGGATTGGATCGTTTCCGCCAACGAAATGAACGCGGAGCCCGTTCCGAATGCTTCTTCGATCCGGAAGTTCTCGCGAAGAGAATAAGATGCTGCTCCCCCTCCCTCTGTCTTTTTTCGCTTTGCTAATCTTCCCCTTCCCCTCTAACGGGGGCCAGGCGGCGGCGGGCGCGGGAGGAAAAAACCTAAGAGAAGACGCTCTTAGGTCCTTCTTTTTTCAGTGCAACATAGGAAAGCGCCCTCTTTTTGTCATTTCTGCAGCTTTCCAGATTTGGTATTGAACGCATGGCGTAGCTAGGACCTTCAAATCATGTTTGAGCCTATGTTCAAACAAAACCCATCCCCCGGCTGGAAAGAATGCCCGCCAAGTTCTGATAAGGAAGGAACAACCCCGGAAAGGCTCGATGAAGGGAGGGAGATGCGGCGGGGGAAGGAAAAGGCTTTCGGAGATCGAGAGATTTCCTTTCTTTTGCATCGAAAACGAAGAAGGCCGAGGATGGCCTACGGTGCGTGTTATCTGAAGGGAGCACGCTTTTTCGACCGCGGTGCTATGATTGCCGGAGCCTCTCCTCGTTCCGCCCGCTGGCCTATTGGGATAGCAGCCTGCGGGCTTTGCCTGCCCATTAGAATAATAATCAAAAATTCCGGCTCGGCCCGGGAAAGCGCTGGCAACAACAGAAAGGAAGGGGTCCATGTAGCTGCTGCGCCCGCCCCTCTTCTTAGTCAATGGGGCAGCAGGTTCGGCATCTACTAGAAAAGAGAGAATCCACTTCAGATAACCACACCTCGGCTAGGCAGCGTGTGGAATGGCCGAGAGCGGACCTTTTTGGATATATAATCCAAGTCGAGAGTGGAGTTACAGGAACAGCCGTCTGATGGAAAAAAACTTTCACGTTCGGTTCAGAGAGCACTTTTTTCGTTGAGAATTCCTCGTTCCCTTTCGTGTGAATTCCCCAGTGGCGAATTTCAAACTTGTGGGTCTATTCAATCTCTCGAGCCCCGAAGAAAACCCCCTCCCCCTCGGACTCCATATTCCTTTTGACTCTATATATGTGGGCACCAGATATCTATGAGGGTTCACCCACCCCGGTTACAGCATTCCTTTCTATTGCGCCTAAAATCTCTATTTCTGCTAATATTTTACGTGTTTCTATTTATGGTTCCTATGGAGCTACATTGCAACAAATCTTCTTTTTCTGCAGCATTGCTTCTATGATCTTAGGAGCACTGGCCGCCATGGCCCAAACGAAAGTCAAAAGACCTCTAGCTCATAGTTCAATTGGACATGTAGGTTATATTCGTACTGGTTTCTCATGTGGAACCATAGAAGGAATTCAATCACTACTAATTGGTATCTTTATTTATGCATTAATGACGATGGATGCATTCGCCATAGTTTCAGCATTACGGCAAACCCGTGTCAAATATATAGCGGATTTGGGCGCTCTAGCCAAAACGAATCCTATTTCGGCTATTACCTTCTCCATTACTATGTTCTCATACGCAGGAATACCCCCGTTAGCCGGCTTTTGTAGCAAATTCTATTTGTTCTTCGCCGCTTTGGGTTGTGGGGCTTACTTCCTAGCCCCAGTGGGAGTAGTGACTAGCGTTATAGGTCGTTGGGCGGCCGGAAGGTTGCCACGAATAAGTCAGTTTGGAGGACCGAAGGCAGTTCTCCGTGCACCGGACACGTAGCTTACCGAATCAGTTGCGACACCGATGGGAATGCATGCTACGAAAGATAGGGTCGAGTCTGATACATCAACCGTCTACTCAATATCCTTAGTAGAGTCCACAATCACTACACGAGATGAACCTTGGTTTGGTGAATTGAAGTTCGCCTTAGGTGTAATAGGACTCCCAGTTACTGCGCGCGATCGTATACTGAGATGCTCCCCGCCGGTTGTTGGAACGACGCGAGCCGGGACGGGCCTGGATTCAGAAAGATGAAGGGCCCCAAAGTAGAAATAGGGGGTTACAAATTCCCCATCTCATTGGGGGCGGAAAACGAATCGACATCTCGATGTGATACAGCCTTTTCTTTTTTAGTTGGGAAAGAACGGCGAAGTCCATCCGAACCGAACCGTCCAATGAAGAATAAGAGGAGAGCAAAGCGCCAATGGCGCGCGAAGCGCATGCGGAGCAGGCACGGAGAAAAATCAGTGTGGAGGAGAAGCAGCCGAGCTCATTCCCTTCGCATCCTGGGCCCAAAGCAGTGCAGTCTTTCCTGGCCAAATCAAGGATTTGGGGCTTCTTGCTACGCTACTTAACTATATAAATCCTTTAGTAATATATAAATGGAAAGATAGATCCATCCATCTATCCTATCCGATTTCCATTTTGATATCTAAAAAAGAATCGATTTCATTCAACGTTTGATTCAAAGAACTGCGTTTAGCCCCCCCGCTCATGAAACGGCTCTGCTGCAATGGATGGCAGAGGGTCCGTAGTACCCAAAGCACTGGAGTGATCCAGTAGCCGGGAAGGGGCCTAGAAGTGCCTACTACTACACCATACTACACTTGGCTCTACACATTTACCGAGCTAACCCCTGTCCAGTGCCTGGCAGAGCTAAGGGGGCTTCAATCCTTATTCCTTATCCCCATCTTCGCCCAGGCTAACGGGGCCTTACTTATTCAGGGGGGGAGCCTCGAGAAGCACTGTTGAGAAGAAGATCCTAGGCCCCTCTTCATTCTCTACAGGGTTTCTTTCTTCAATATAGGTGACAACGAGCGAGGCAGAGATGGAAGAGATCAAAGACGAGAATAAGAAGCCAGTAAACTTCCTTTTTGATCATTTTGTTTGATAGAGGGGGATAGAAAAAATGGACAAAACTGACTCGCATTTCTCATCGAACAAATACGAAAAAAGAATCATATTGAAAACTGAAACCTCACCTCTCCTCTCCTCTCGTTTCACTCTCGTTCCTCTCCTTACAGTCGAGCTCCTTTGTTCCTATGGACCTCTCTAGACAAGTGCTCGAGTCATGACTTCGCCCTCTCCTTTTCAGTCGAGTTGCTAAAGCACCTCTCGCTACGCTCGAGATCTTTGAACCTTTCAGTCGAGATCTTTGAACCTTTTAGTCGAGTGCCTTTGGCCCTCTCCCAAGGATAAGGTCTCATTAATTAGTTGATGAGGGGTCGAGTTACTGCGTTCCTAACCCAACCCCTTCCTTCTCCGAGCTTTGTATTATAAGTGATCCGAACCTGCCCGGAGTGAGCCTCCCATAGAGGCAAGTTGGTGAGCCGTATGATGGGCAACTATCTCCTGCGGTTTGGAGAGGACTCAGCTGTTAGTTAGTATCCCCTTGGTTTCGGGGTGGACCCTTTCACTCTATTTTATTATATACGCTTAGTGAAAAGAATGTTTTTTGATACACCTAGGACATGGATTCTATATGAACCAATGGATCGTAATAAGTCGTTACTACTAGCAATGACTTCCTTTTTCATTACTTCATCCTTGCTATACCCCTCTCCTTTGTTCTCAGTTACTCATCAAATGGCACTCAGTTCATATCTTTAAGTTCGATCATTGACAAGGTTCAAAGAAAGGGTGGGCCGTCGGTTTGAATCCAATATTATGCACTTTTTTTTTCAAAAATACGGAATTCACAACTAGAAAGGGAAAGGTTTCCGCCCCCCGCCATCAACGGTAATCAATTCTTAAAGAGTAAGCTCACCGCTTTCTCGCTCACTCTTTCTTCTTTCCCTTTGGCTGACCTCGCTTGACGGAAGCCTGCTTATTTAGCGACACAACAAAAGAAAGCACCTGTTGGTTGGTTTCACGATTGTCGAAGGCGGCGTAACAACTCTTTCTTCCCTTTTGTCAGCTCAATTCTTTTTTTTTTGATAGACTATATCTATAGCCTCACACTCGCCAGCTGAGTTCGTTGGCTAGTTTTGATCACCCCGAATTCGATTTCTCATGCGAGACAGAGGTAGACAAGATAAAGGTCAATCGCGGGTTAACTACTTATTTGATTAGAAAGACCAGGCTATTCCGCTCGCTCTCAGGAGCTTGAGTAGACCGTTCGTTCAACTCGCCTGAAGGAGACTAGACTTCCTTAAAAATCAAAACTCGCTTCGCTCCCTTCGCACTCGTTTACCGCTTGCTCTTCTTATTCATGATTATACCGTTCGCAGGCATTCCTGGTCAAACTGACTGGCTTGGGGCCTGGGGGGGAAGAATATTAGTTCAATAGCCAAAGCGGACCAGAGAAGGTTAGTTTAGTGACCCGCAGAAATAGACCAAAGAAAGACCGAGGCAAGAAAAAAAGGGAAAGTCCGGCTTGATTGGCTAAGGGGCATAGGTAAGGAAAAGCTCTTCAAGAGTGGTCTTCGAACGAAGGGAGTATAGGAGTTCGATCTGTTGTCTTAGAAAGGTGGATAGGGACCTATTAAGTATTACTTTTTGTTTAGTGCCCGGGAGGTGCTTTAGCAAACCGACCGAAAAAAAGTAACTAAGCTCACTCCCTCAAGGCTTTGCTTTCTTCCTGGAGCTTAAGTTGTATTGGAAAAATTCGGTTAAGCTCTTCTGGCTGAAGCCGACCTACTTGCCCCTTTTTCTAGCTTTTTCATTATGCTGGTTCAACTACTGCTTATGCTGGAAATCTCTCAACACCGTCAATCCACTCTCAATAGATGCTGCCCAGTATGAAAAGGTGATAAGTAGAACTAGGGGAAGAATCTTCTTTGGCTCGGTAATGGAATCAAAAGTTTGCCCGAACAGGGATATAGGAAGAAGCCAATAGGCTACAGGGTTGCCAGCAGACTTGCTTGACCTATTGCAATGCCAGTATAAACTTCTGGCACGTGGTCGGCTAGCTAAAGATCAGTTTCGGTTCTAGGCAAAGATCCGCCAATAGCAGTGACTTTCCCAGTTCCCATTCTTTATTGTCCAGTCATCCTTGATAAACAGCTGTTGGTACAACTGTCATCGGTAAAGGGGCTTGTTGCCTCCGATACCTTATCTTCCTGTATATGACCTGTGCCTAAAGCACATTGCCAATAAACTGTTCTAGAGCGAGCAATATCCACACACTCCCATAGAAGGCCAAACTTAAAGACCTGTTGGTCGAAAGTCGAACGCTTCCAAGAGTGGGCACATATCTCAATCTCAAAGAACTTTGAAAGAGAAGGATCTCCATCAATGAAAAGAAGGTAGTATGAACGGATGTGCTGTAACCAGGATTCCACCCAGTTACGATAGAAAGTATACTCATTCATAGCTGCCTCCCCTTCAAAGACGACATCCTGAGGAGGCAATTGAAGTCGTTTAGGCTTCAATTTTCTCCTCAGCATCTCAACTAGAATTCCCTTTATGTATGGAGAGAGGGGACTTTGTCTCCAGCAATCCACCACTCTAAAGGTAGTTGAGACGATGACGGGGGTTTAGAATATATTGTCCTCAATCTAGTCCATTTCTTGGACACACTTGATTGAAGGTTTGCCCTCACCCGGAAACCAGCACCTGAAAGGCGCGCCACAGTATTCAAAGAACAATTGTAACGCACTCCTAGTGCACAGATTCCAAGTGAAGACCGAAAAGTTAATAGTGCCTTTAAAGAGATTGGAGACAAATCCTTTTGAAGCGATTTGCTCGTACGGGGCAGGACCCATACTAAGAGAGGGGAGGGAACGTGGTAAGGTCCAAGTAATCTCGTATGATTTCTTAGCTATAGTAAGCATTTCAATTCAAAGAAGGAATCACTAAGCACAGATTTCTTCTAAAGTTCCTAGGGGTTTCTCTCACAGCTAAACATTCTGGCTTTGTTGTAAGTGCTTTCCCGAAGGAATCACTAAGCTCATCTTTCTGTGCTGATTCCCAAAGAGATCTATTTATTAGGGAACAACAACTGAAACTTATGTCTACAAGAAACCTTGTGTGCTTGCTGAACTCATTAACTTGCTTAGTTCGGGAAGACAGACTTCCATTAACTTGTTTAGTTACCTCCCGGGGAAGACTTCCTTCTTTAACGTCAGAAGTGTCTCGCCAGTTCCCGTTGACAACTCTTCCTTCTGATCCCAAGGAATGCGCGTCTGGTGGTATCATCGTATATAAGATCACGGCTGCATTTAGGATGAACTCCAGTTCTCGGCATCAAGACCGACAAAGAGCCTATTGGACCTAGAAAGAAAGTAGCAGAAGGGGCGTAGCGGGCAACTATGGGTTCTCGGGGCTATTCCTAGTGTAAGTTTATTAATAAGAAAGTAAGTCTTCAGTTATAGTCTTCATGGAAATAGTAGTATATGCCGCAAATGGTCTGCTAAAGCTAATGTCCGAAAATCCTCTGCTCATCGAAATCGAAGAGGGGCATTCAAATAGTGAAAGTGAATCTATCTCACTAGCTCAAGTCCCACTGCTCTTATTCCGCTAATGCCGGGAGAGCGTCTAAAAGGATATCCCTCTGGAATTGCAATTGGAGAAAAGTGGAAGAAAAGAGATTGGTTCTACTTTCTATGAGTGGACAGGAGAAGGAACTTTCGGGAAAGCCGGTCATTTTGCCCTTGTTTTATGAAAGGAGTGGACCGTAGTCGAAGGAAAATAAAGATATTTTCTCCCTCCTCCCCAAAAAGTGGATCCCTTTTGATGACTTGCAGTCGGTAGTCATTCTAATCAGTGGTATGTACCAGGTAAGGTGGTGTGATAGTGACCAGTTCGTCTCCTCTTGCAAAAGGTGCACGTATATTTTTATTGAAAACCGTTTTCCAACCAAGTCCCCAGAAGGCCCGGAAGCAGATACAGGATCAGCCCTGCCCTATTAGAGAAGGGAACCGCTTACCTATCGGATAGTTTGTGATCCACTAGGGAACAAGTACGCATTGCTTACCGTGCGAGCGGGCCCTAGCTAATAAAGTAGCGAGCTCCCTCTTTCAAAGCAGGAAAAGGATAGACGTTGACTGATCAACCAAACGAGAGGGTTTGCAGGCACTAGCGACAGGGAAGGCAAACAAAACAACTCGCAGGGGAACAACGGCTTTCTTGCGTGCTTGCTACTAGCTCGCTGGCTTGCTTGATTGATTGACCGGACTGAGACCGTTGACTCCTTTCGCTCTTTTGGTTCGCTTGGAACGTTTTCAACCGGCTTGGTACTGGCTTAGACAGACCGGATTTCCGACTAGACATGGGACTGAAACAACCTTGGAATCCGTCTAGCTTACGGAAGACTATGCCGCCAACCAATGTGGCCGTAACCAGAAAAAGTAGTTGGACCCGCTTTTGCGACCCGGTAGGCTTGCGCAAGTGATTGAGGGAGCGGGTAAACGAAGAATCTTTGCTATGGGGAAGCAAAGGTTACTGCACCCAGTACATAAATGAATGGGCGATGTCCGTACTTAAACGGCTTCCCTGTGATGGTTTGACCAAGAGGAACCTATTAACAAGTTAGCCTCTTCTCGTCCAATGAAAGTTTCCTCTTTCAACAGAAAATACATCAGAGACACCTGACACGATAGCCCCAAAGACAGCCGCCGAGTCCCTATATAGTGCAACGCCTAACCCAGCTTCCGCTGCTACATGCAAATGGGTTCTGTCATGCCTATACCTAGGTGCTTCTCCCGATGACTCGCTTTCTTTCGACACCTTGCGCCTACTTTTCATGATACTTTCCAGCTTACTCCTTCTCCTACTTCTTCTACAAAACCTTCTTCGGAAACAAAACATGGAAGAATTTCGGTAAAGAGGGCACTTGTTGAAATGCTAGTTTGAACTTCACTTGAGAGTTTAGGAACTCTTTCTTATATCTCGGTCGTAACATACTTATATTCATTCGTGACAGACTCGACCGCGGATCCTTGGACAGAAACTTCCTCCTCTTCTGCCCTTGCGTTAAGGTCACTCTCTTGTGGCGCTATGCAGATACATGAAAAGAAGCATTTGATGCGGGGGCAATTATCCCATCCATCCCTGCTTGACTGAAAAGCTTTCTACATCTCTCGACTGACAATAGCTGACTAAACCTCTGGGCTCTTTTTCCTGTAAAGATCATTCTCTTAAAGGGAAATTTCTGCACTCATTTCAAATCATAGAGGTCGGGCTTCAGTCGAACAACCTTCTCCCTCCCTTCCGCCGATGAAACTACTCTTGCAAATTAAAGGTTCACGTCTTCGTAACTAAGACAAGCATTAGAATGTAAAGGTGGGCTTACAGGTATATATACCTTGTTTGTTAATAGAAGAGAAGACCTGAATGAGATTCGGTCGGGGTGGGCTAAGCTAATCAGCAGTCAGAATGCTTATGGGTAGGGGCAGTGAGCAGATAGCAGATCTTGATTCAAAACTCAAATCTTCCTTAGTGGCTTAGGCTTAGTAGACCTACCGTTGTTGAGGAGCTAAAGACCTTAAATGCCATTGCCATATATTGGAGTTTCCCTGATGTTCTACCAGCTATAAGCCGAAGATGGTCTCAGTCAGCTAATCGGAAGGCTTATCCGCACATGATAGCGGCATTCTTACCTAACAGGGCGTTCCCTGCGGGGCCTTACACACTTGCAGTCAAACCGTGTCCTAGGAATGGTGAATATAGTCGCATAAAGGCAGAAAGAAAGAATAGAATGCCATGTTTAGATAGATAGTTAAGCGTTTAGGGGAGTCTTACCCAGTTGAAACTTCAATGCCTGCAGTCAGGCAGCCTGGATGAACCGCCGTTGATGTAAGTAGCCCTTAAAGGAATAAAGAAGAAAGAGCTGCTAAGCGCGCTATAAGAGGGAGACGGTTGACGATCTTTCCTATACCTCTTGGCCTTTTTCGAGTTCTCTTTCGCTCCTTCACCAATAATTCGATTATATGAGAAAGTTGACCGCTAAAGAGCTTCTTTCGCTTTTCCTGTAACTTCATCTGGTTTATAAACGTTCTTTGGCGTAGTCTTTTCTTTTTCCTCAACCAGGACTGGCAGCTTCCACAACTCTTTCAAAGCGGTAGCAAAGCTTGGAGTGGACTGAACCTTTGTTCGTACTGGAGGGCGAACCCCTCCATGGAGGCCTTCAAGTTTTCCACTAGAAACAAAGCGCATGAACTAGCCCTATTCTATTGACTTAAAAGGTGAGCCCAGTCAGTGCAGTCTCGATCTTTATGATTCCACTTCTCTTTGCGAGCTAGCCCGGTTTTTCATAAACCAGCTCCTCTCAGAACCCGGGGGAGAGACTCAAAGCTGTCTCTTGAAAAATCCTTCTTCAATTGAAGTGAAAGACTCACAGGAAAAGAAGAAGTGGCTGTCTGACAACAGATGCGGATTCTTTAAGAGATTGATTTGTTAGCGTAGCGAGTGGACTTTGCCCCTCCCTACCTAGCTAACAAACTTCCTTTCCTTGGCTCGCTAACAATTGATACAGAGGGGTTCCTCCACATTCCCAGAAAGGCTCGAAGACATAGGGAATGAAACCCCAACCACGGAATATAGTTATAGTCAAGTGGTAAGCAAAGAGATTTGAAAACGCGGCGATAGCCCCTGCTTCAGCTACACCTGCAAAGGGATCACTCAAGAAGTAAGCTGCGATTAACCAGCTCACTTCCCTCGTTCGAATGGGGAGATAGATAAAAGAAACGAAACTCTATAAAATATCATAAGATAAGAAGATTCTCATTCCAGCTTAAATAAGTAAGACTTGACTCTTTGTTCACTTTGTTCGAACTCTTTGTTCACTTTGTTCGAACTCTCTCTCCTTTATTTAGGGGAAATCGTATGTATCATCCATGGCGTATCTGGTGCTCTCGTATATAAGAGAAGGGCAGCATTTATGAGTAATCGATCTCACAAACTCTCAATTTCATAAGAGAAGACGAAGACGGATCAAATTGAATAATCGAAGAGAGATGGGACCCTAGCTACGAGTCATTCCCTCTGACGTCGAATGATCTACTTGCTTGTACTTATCTTTGTCGAGATTCAGTTGGTCTTCAGTCTACCACTCCGTGGGTACAAGATCGAAAAGAATGCATTCCAAGTGAGATGTCCAAGATCAAAGGAACGAGGGTCAGAATCGACGAGGAATCAATAAGATAGAAGTGAAGTGAATGACAAAGCGTGAGTCGAATTCTCCGAGATGTTAGAAGGTGCAAAATCAATCGGAGCGGGAGCTGCTACAATTGCTTCAGCGGGAGCTGCTGTCGGTATTGGAAACGTCTTCAGTTCTTTAATTAGTGCGGTGGCGCGAAATCCATCATTGGCTAAACAATCATTTGGTTATGCCATTTTGGGCTTTGCTCTAACCGAAGCTATTGCATTGTTTGCTCCGATGATGGCCTTTTTGATTCTATTCGTATTCTGAGCACCTCTTTCACATAAGAAAGTGGAGGCAGGCTTGGGATACGATCTAAAATGATTCCACATGAAAGAGGACCGGGCAATCGCCCTCTTGAGTAATGAAGAAGCGGGCTAGTCCCCGAAAATGCCCGTTAATAAAGCAAGTTGGGGACAAAAATCTTCCATATAATCAAATAAGGCTTCCGCGTTGTAACAAGCCTTAAGAGCGGGATGGAGCGGTCGAAGACGGTCGGTTGCCCGAGTGAACGTCGAAGGTATGTGCGCCTTTGGAAGAACTCCTTTAATGAATCCCTTCTCTCTTGGTTCGATAGCAGTCTAATCTCACTCTCTCGTCCAGAACAACTTCTTTGGGTTGACTTTTCTGTACATGGAGGGGCGGAGCGGTTCTGTTAGGTTGTTTTATTGGATTGCACTGGGCATTCACTGCGAGCTCTTCCGAGGAACCCCTTGAACAAACAAAAAAAAGGGTAATTAGTTCTGTTTTAACAGACCCCTTGTTCCATAGCTGCTCCCTATCTCGCTAAGCTACCTAACAAACAGTCTCGCTCTATCTCGCTAACTTACTGACGACCTACCTAACTTTTCTCTCTCAATAACTCTCTCGTCTAGGGCATCCGCGCCTGAGAATGCTGTAAGCTCCCTCTCCTCTCTAGACAAGTGCTTGAGTCATGACTTCGCCCTCTCCTTTTCAGTCGAGTTGCTAAAGCACCTCTCGCCAAGACGTCTTTTCCAGTGTCGATCATCTTGCTTTCCCGAATTCGTTAGATTGCCACCAGTTCCAGGATTGGGAGAACATAGGATTGGTAGTTGGGCTCTGCTCGCTTGGTTGGTCATTCCCTTCTGTCTTGGTTGATGGATAGGTGAGCGCATGCGGTTACTTCCGAACGAACCGGTCGATGGCAAGCTTTAGCTTAGCTGGCTAGCGGAACAGAAGATGGGTTAATGGGCTCTTAAGGCTTGGGATTTGATCCACTCGATAGGAAACGATCTTCAAAGAAGACACCTCTCCCGCTTCTGTGACTCAGCTTCATCGTACAAGGGACTTTTAGCTCATCATTCCACTTCGACTGGTAGGGGTTTTCTATTAGTGCACTTCGGTGGGAATAAGTCTTCCTCTTTTCTTTCGGAAGGAGAAAAAGATGCTTCATTTGGTTCCCTCGGATCGGTAAATCCGAATTCGTGACCCAAACTCTATCTAGTTTAGTTACATCAAAGGTGGCTGCCGAATAAAAGGGGAAACTTTGCCTGCCAGATTGCCTTCGGTAACCCTAACCCAGTTATCAAAAGAAGGCGCCAGTTCGGCTTTCAAGAGAGGGGAGCGAGCTACACATAGTGAAGCGAGTATTCGATGAACACGAAGGCTTTGATGAAAGGAAAATTGACATTTCAAGTAGGTCAAGTAGGGCGCTTAGGCTGGCTGAAAACAGATAAAGGAGACATCATGTGCTTGGACGAGTTCCTCCGAGGAATGCCTTAGACGGATGAATCCCGCTGGTAAATACGGGATAGGATCCACTCTTGCAGCTGAACTTCTTTGTCTATTTCTCTATAACCTCGTATATCTTTTGACTGCGCCCGAGAAAGAAAAGAGCAAGGGTAGGGCCCCGGGAGAAGCCACTGACTGCTACTTCCTCCGCTACAACTGGTGGTTATGGATGGAGAAAAAGAGGGGAGCTTTCGATTTTTAGGAACTTCTTCTAGTTAGTAGCGATGAATTAGAATGAGAGGATCCATCCAAATTGGGGAGAAAGAGACGTATCCGACGAAAGCAAGATCTATGATAATAGATTCAGTATGGATTCTCTTGTAGGTAAGTTTTAGCTTGAGCTTGATCAGGATCCAATCTGTACTATATATTTTGAAACATTTGTGAGATGCCAAAGAGAGTTCGAACAAGGTTTTGAATCAACAGGATCTAATCTACTGCTACCCCTCGAAATGGAATTGGTAGGAATGGAATGCCGTGAACCCAGGATTAGGCCTCGTTAGCTCGCTTACTCTTAGTATAGCAGGTAACCAACCTTCTTCCCTTTATGGTCTAGCTTTGATTTCACTCAGAAAAGAAGAAAATGATAGGACCTTGATTCTGTCAAAAAGTGAGTCATTTTCCTCCTCAAAACCCTATACCCCGTAAGCCATCTAGCCCCTTTTTCCATTACGTAAGCAGTTCGAAGTCTTCAATGTATTACATTCCTTCATCCGGGGAGGTTTTCATAGCCTAAACAGAATGGAAATCGTAGGTCTCTCCGTATGTACCTTTAGCGCTCAGTTCGGAAGTAGATTTCTTTCGTTCCTTCAGTTGCAGCAAGGACTGATTTAGCTCTTTCTTTAGTCTCTATGGCTTGGTGAGTTGTCCAAAGCCAAGGGGCCCTACACTTAACAAGGGAGCCACTCTGCCAGAGCTTCACTCTAGGCCTCTCACGTCGGTAGCTATCCGTAGATCACTATTGGACGATCTTCATCTTTCTCCGAATCAGACTCTTCTTTCTATCTTGTTGCGGGGAAGTTCAGTCATATAGAAGGTCTAATCACGAGCAGTTCCAATCCCAGCCTGCCTAGGCATCGAAGAAAACATATCCATATCCCATGTTATCGCACTCGAAACCATGCTAGCTCATGTTGTTGGTATATCACCTTCAACCGCAGGGCCGGAGGCGCCTACTAACTCTGTCTCGTCCCAGGCTTTCAACAGCAGGCATGTAACCTTCAAAAGAA